ACATAAGAATATGTATACTGTACACCTTATTTTATTATGTTATTTCCTTGGGATTGTAGTTCAATTGGTCAGAGCACCGCCCTGTCAAGGCGGAAGCTGCGGGTTCGAGCCCCGTCAGTCCCGATGGATCCAAATCCAATAAAAAAATACAGCAATTCATCTTCCATTTTTCTGTTCTGTGAAAGAAAGTACAAAGAGTAGAATTTCATTGCCAACAGGAATCCCTTTTCTTTTTATCTTTTTATTTTTTAAATTTCTATTGTTTGGCTTTGTTTGGAACCAAAGATAAGTGTAAAAGCGGTTAGATGATACTTCATCAAATGATTGTACAAGGAGGGCGCTAGTTTATAGGAAAGGGTGGAAAAGAATGAAAAATATAAATCAAAGTGGGGTTTTTGATTGTATCAAAATTGACTTTGGAATTCGATATGGATAAAAGATCTTCCTATGTTATATTATTCAATTCTTGACGATGAATCAATTTGTCAGATATTGTTATTCATGATATTGATCCGATTCGATTATATCTCGATGTAATTCATCTCATTGAATTTATAGACAAAAGATTTATTATCTCTATGGGATTAAATCCCGAGTTATTGCGAATTAAAGAAAAACGAAAGGATGAAATTATGGAAGTAAATATTCTCGCATTTATTGCTACTGCACTGTTCATTCTAATTCCTACTGCTTTTTTACTTATAATATACGTAAAAACAGTAAGTCAAAGTGATTAATTTAAATTAAACTTGTGACTTTTTAGTTTTTATCAATGATTGAAGAGAAGAAATAAAATAAAAAGGATTCAAATTTCACGTTTTAAATGAAATCATCGAACTAGAATCAGCAGTATTCTATGAGATACTAGATAGTATGGTAGAAAACGATTTTTCTACCATACTAGTATTATTATTGTACTGTACTGTATAAAGTTTGCTGTATGACGATACAGGTTAATTTAATATATATCAATTGACATTATATAGATATAAATTCCATATAGAATGTACATAGTGTCATGTCCCAATCCTATTTCTTTTCTATTTCTTTGCTTCATCTATTTCTATTTGATTTGTGTTGATTCCAATCAATTTGAAATAATCGAAAGACAGCTCTTACTCTTACGATTCTAATTCCTAGATTTCTTATCTTTTTTAATATGAATTCCGATATCCATTGAAAAAAAGAATCAAATCAATGAAAGAAAAAGAGGTATGGGTATAATAAAAGAAAATCAAGTCATCTTCTTGTTAGCATTCCAACAAAGAAGTAATTGATTAACCAGTTGACAGAGTATCCAGAGGTTCCATGGGAACTTCTTCGGATTTCGAAAAGGATTAATAAACCTCACCAATTTTAACCCTTCAACCATTATATGAAATGAAAAAAAGACCAGCATAAATAAAATTTTTAAAATAATAAAACAAATGGTAAATGCGCAATATGTGACTTGCCCAAGACAATATTTTCTTATGTGTAGTATCTCCTTGTACAACCACTATGTCTATGTTGTTTCCCGTAAAAAAGTGTATCCACGTAATGTAATAACAGAACTCTTTTCTCTTTAAAGAGGAAAGACGGAAAAAAATAACAAATAAAAAGTAAAAAAAAAAGTAAAGTATATAAAAGGCTTTCGTTCTTACTCTTACTCATTGTCGATATAGAAAATTTATGAAGAATTCGATTGGAAAAGATTTCATACCATTTGGAGTACTTTCGAAATACGAACATAGGAATAATTGAAATATTTGTTTGATTGAAAGAGTTCATATGTTATTTATAGAATACATTACTCCACTAGAATCCAATACATATAACTTCGAAATGAAAATTTTTTGAAATTCAATTTTTAAATTGAAATAGTGAATTAAAAAAAAAAGTCTTTGCAGAACGATCTATAAAAAAAATTGATACAGTTTGATTCCTAAACTCAATTAGTAGTACTTCTAGAGTCCACTTCTTCCCCATACTACGAGTGAAAGGGAAAATGTAAAGACTACCATTAAAGCAGCCCAAGCGAGACTTACTATATCCATGTGAATTATGTCCTCGATCTCTATGAAGGAATTATTCAATTATTGTTTACTAATAATAGTAGAATTACCAGCGCAGAGTCAAAAGGGGGTTCTGATCCAACACCATTGATGAAAAAATCCAATAAATCCAATTAGACCAAGTTCTAATGATTATACTAAAAGATCTCTAGTATAATCGGAAAACATTAAGTACAAGCAAAATAGGCAGAGACAGCCCTTGAAGTCTCAAAAGTATCAAAGGAATATTAATAATATGTCAGAATAATAAGACCTATTCTTTCTTTTGTCGCCCTTCATTTCATTAATTCAAAAGTATAAAAATATAGAATCAAGCTAGATCATTATCTATCGCATACTCCTATTTTATTTCTTTTCGATTTTTCCCTTTTATTTGATCTCAATCTTACCATCTTCGATTGTCGCTATGAACCAATCGAAGACGTCCTATTACGTTCTTGACTCGA